TCAGATAAATCGAAAACTCCAGAGTCTACCTTCCCCCCGGTCAAAGAAAAAAGTCTTTTTTATTGAGTTTTCTCTCTTAGAAAGAGAGATAATTTCCTATTTTTTTCGTTAAAGTCTATAGAAAAATACAAGACTGGAAATGAAAGTATCTTTTTCGCATCCATTCTTCATTACACCGTCGTAACCAAACTTTGGATACAGCGATATAGAAATGTTTGGGACATCAAGCCACGATCTGATAGCTATACATCTAAATAGACTTCGATAGATAGAAATTCATCTTGATCCGGAATTAAAGAAAGATAATAGAAATGGCTCTTATCTTGTGACTTGGAAGAAAGGTTTTTCCGTAGAGGGAGGGAATAACAATTTTTCCCTAGAAAATCTAGGAACAAGAAGATTGAATCGGAAATATCGACAAATTCTTTCAAAGTTCAAAGAAATGAAATTCAAAAAGGAGGCGGTGTTCTAATTCAAATTTCATCTCTATCGACTTTGAATATCAGAATAGCGGATATAGTCTGAATTAAATGGGTCAGGTCCACTTACTTTTTCTTTTGTTGATTTCAATGGAAAATAGGGATTTTTAGTGATTCAAGGGGCGGCTTATGCTTATTTCGAATAATGAAAATTTACCGAATAACTCTTCGATTTCTAACTAGAACTACTATACTCTAACTCAGTATAATGATAACGTATTCGCCGGTTAGTTCCTTTTGTATTCCAAATACAAAAAATCTATCTATTTTCTGAGTACTATGAATGGACTTTTATGAAAAAATTTCTCAAAAAAAAAAAAGAAAGAAAAGCCCCTTATCGGATTTGAACCGATGACTTACGCCTTACCATGGCGTTACTCTACCACTGAGTTAAAAGGGCTTATTTTTTTTTAATTACCAAACGGGTCTGTATAGAAAATCTGTATATGCGCATATAATTTATATAGACATTCTATATCTATATTATACTCTATATTTCTATTATAATTAGAATTATATAATGCAGGAGACTCCTAGTGGCTAGTTACTTATTTTGGAATAATCAAACGGATTTGCCTAACGGGTCGAGGGTAAAAGGAATTGTTTCAAGACTGGTCCCCTTTTCTTTGATCCTTATCAAAACAAAATTGATACCATTGATATATAACATCCATGTACACTTACCAATTGCACGTAAAAAAAATTCAAGATATTTCATCGAATGATGAGATTCTACTTGTCTCCTTGAACTAAAGTCTTAGAGAAAATTTTCGATAACTCCTTGATTCCGCTTACTAGATTTCTATTTCTATTTATTTTAGTAGAGTTATAGGGTTATATAGCGAATGTCGATTCTAATGAACGATTCATGAATAGGAATGACGAATCCAAAAATTCTAGACAATTCTGAAAAATGGAAAGATCTAAAGGATCTAATCATTCCATTATATTGTATTGACAATTTCAAAAATTTGATCATACTATGATGATAGTATCAGATAGGTTGGTCAAGTCGGCCCCCATCGTCTAGTGGTTTAGGACATCTCTCTTTCAAGGAGGCAACGGGGATTCGAATTCCCCTGGGGGTAGGGTATTACGAAAGGAAGTTGATCATGGATTATCAATAAGCCTAAAATTCATTTTTCCTGGGTCGATGCCCGAGCGGTTAATGGGGACGGACTGTAAATTCGTTGGCAATATGTCTACGCTGGTTCAAATCCAGCTCGGCCCAATAATTCGCCAATTCAACATGAGCCCTAATACGAAGATAAAAAAAAGAAGAAAATCTTCTGCTAGATCCCTTATTTCACTGGGATTGTAGTTCAATTGGTCAGAGCACCGCCCTGTCAAGGCGGAAGCTGCGGGTTCGAGCCCCGCCAGTCCCGACGGATCCAATAAATGCATAAATTCATTTTTCCCTTTCTATGAACTAGTAACGGGTGTCGGGGGACATACTCTCATTTCCAAAGCAAAGGGGAGTCCTTATTTTTTTTCTTTACCATTACTATTTTTCCGTTTCGCTTTTATTCTTTCTTTAGGTTTGTAACTATGTGCGAAGTGGAGGGGCAATTTGATCATCCTTCAGCAGATGATTGTCCAAGGAAGACGCAAGGTAGGTTATAGAAAAAAAAAAAGAAACCAATGCTAAATAAAGAAATTTTCGATTGATTGGGTTAGGAATCCGAATTTAGATTCGGTATGGATAAAAGAACTTCCTATGTTATACTAATCAAGTCTCAACGACGAATTGATTTGATAGATCAGATATTGTTATTCATGATATTTATCCCATTCAATATCATCGAGGGGTAATTCATCCAGACGAAAGATTTATCATCTCTAGGGGATTAAATCCCGAGTTATTGCGAAGTAAAAAAACCAACGAGATTATGGAAGTAAATATTCTTGCATTTATTGCTACTGCACTATTCATTCTAGTTCCTACCGCCTTTCTACTTATCATTTACGTAAAAACAGTCAGTCAAAATGATTAATTCAATTGGATTTTCAAATTAATGTGAATCAAACTTTTCCTCTGAGTTCTGATCAAAAATTGACGAAGTCCAATGAAAAGGATTCGAATTTCACGTCTTCACTTAAATGAAATGAACGGACTAGAATCGGAAGTATTCTAAGAGATAGATGGGATGATAGAAGGGATGATAGAAGGATTCATCTATTTCTTTCTTACTATCCCATCTATCTCTTAGCCTATCAACTTAGTCTCTAAAGTTGTAATCTAGAATAAAGATAAAGGTTTAAGTTTCGATAGATCAATCTACAATATTCTCTTCATAGACGTGGAAATTAATTCCATCTATTGTATGGAATGGACATAACACCCAATTTTCTACATCTATATCTATTTCTTTCGATCAATCGGAACAAATTTTTATCTTAGGATTCGAATTCCTTTCAATAACGAATCACCGATTTTTAACGCCCAAACCATGATATGAAATAAGTGGCTAAAGCAAAAATCGCCTTTCTCAAATTACGCTAAATGCCCAATAGGTGTATATGTGTAGATTCGTCCGAGGCAAGATCTTATTATTGCATAGTCTCTTGTTAGACAAGCACTATCTTTATATCATTTCTCATAGAAAGTGCGTATACACTTACCAAAACGAGTTCTTCTTTGAACAGTAAAGAGGGAAAGAAATCAAAAAAGGTCCGGTTTTCCTCACTATTCACCTATATCTATAAAGATAGTAAGAACCCATTCCATTGATTGAAATAGAAAAATTTTAGGTTGGAAATTTATTCCAACCATCTGAATCCCTTTCTTTTCGAAATACAAACATGGGAATCGCTGAAATATCTCTTTGATTGAAAGAGTATGATTCATATCATGAATATCATAGATTATTCCATTGGATTCCAATGAGATTCGAAATTCAGAGATTTTTTTTAATAGTTCAAAACGCGTTGCAGAACGATCGATAAAAGAATTTCTACGGTTTGATTCTTCAACTCAGTTAGTAGTCCTTCTAGAGTCCACTTCTTCCCCACACTACGAGTGAAAGGGAAAATGTAAAGACTACCATTAAAGCAGCCCAAGCGAGATTTACTATATCCATGTGAATTATGTCCCCTATCTCTATAAATACGAAGGAATTATTCCTTATTAATAATATAATAATGGAACCAATGGTGCATAGTCAAAAAGGGATTCTGACCGAACACTATTGAGAAAGCAATCCAAAAAATAGATTATGATTTAAAATTGGGAAAGATTAAACACAAGTAAAATGCGCAATAACATCCCAAGGGGATGAGAACATGTAGGAATAAAAAGAAGAAGATCCATTTTTTTTTGTTTTGTTGACCTTCGTAATTCAACACAGAAGGGGAGAAATCACTATCTAATACAGACCAGACCGCTATTTCTCCATTTGATCTAATCCGTACCCTCTTTCCCGATTATCGTTGTGAAACTGGGGGATCGGCTAGGACTTGCTGAAAAGAAAGTCTTTCTTTTTGCCCCTTTTCGAAAAAAAAAGAAAAAATCCATCCAATCTAATATGGATTGTATACCTGAACACTCAGAGATTCTTCTGAGTCCGTAGTATAGAAAGCAACCTCTGGTCCTTTCCAAAACTATTGATTGAATTTCCTATCAGGCTCTACAATCTAAGTCAAGATCCAGCCATTAGATACTCCCCTAGTATTTAGTATTCCCTTAGTATTTAGTATATATTAGTATTTAGTATATAGTTAGTATATAAATAGAAAGGAATCTGAAGTCCTAATAGCGCTTCTACCGTGGATTCAAATATTTCCTTGAATCCTAGATGCGAATGAGGATTCACAATCTTTTTTTAAAGACCTTCAGATCACATGCTTAGAATCAAACAAAGCATCAACGACCTGTTTCTGTTTCCTCTGTCTGCTTCTACCGAGGAAGAATTCTGCGAATTCTATCAGCAGAACAGAAGAAAAGCAGAGATTTCAAGTTTTTTGTTGATCAGGCGACACCCGGATTTGAACTGGGGAAAAAGGATTTGCAGTCCCCCGCCTTACCACTCGGCCATGTCGCCAAAATTCTATAAAATAGATGAAAATTTTCCCGACTTACTGAATTCTATTCTTATTGTGCTTGCATTTTGACTCCTGTTTTCCGTAATCCTTTTTCTCAAAGAAGGACCCCTTTTGATTGCATTTGATCCATCCCTTCGATGGATTTATAGTATTTGAAACAATGCAAAAAAAATTCTCTTGCTTTTCTATTGAGAAACAAAATGTGTATTTTCAGCCGACTAATTTGAACCAGTAACTCTTAATTTCTTACTTCGAATTCATGAACAATTCTGGGAGTTGAATCTCAAATTGTGTTTTCCTAATGACCTAAAAAATACTAATTGATTCTGTCTCAATTAGTATTGATTTTTTCAATCAAAAAAGCCTTTCAATTTGAATTATAACAAAACATATGAGCGTATGTAAACTCTAGAACATAAATTGTTCCACATATATATCTATTATTATTATTTAGATATCTTGTCGATAGGAAATTATCAT